CGCCTAGGAATCAACAACGCAAAAACTTTGTTAGAAATTATCCCTTTCTTTATTGGGATCGGGACTAAGAGGAATGGTTGGGACAACAAACATCCATCTCGTTCGTACTTTGGATACCCGTATAACCATCGAAGACTGTTGAAGTGACTAATTCCTAGAAATTAAGGAAGATTGAGGACAAAGAAATTGTTGGAGTTAACTTAATATTTTTATCTAGTATCAACATGCTTGATGTTAAGAAAAGATCTTTTGCAGGAAGGTTGGCTAGAGATTTCTTGTAAAAACACTAGCCCCGCTCAGTTCATAATGAGAATATTTCACTCCCCTTTTTATTCTATGTTATGTATTATTCTCATTATGAACATAAGGGAGGAGCCGTATGAGATGAAAATCTCACGTACGGTTCTGGAACGGAGATTCTTTGAATCGAATGACGACCGTAACGAATGTCTGCTCAATCCGAAGGAAATTATGCAGAAGCTTTACAGAATTATTATGAAGCTATGCGGCTAGAAATTGATCCCTATGATCGAAGTTATATACTCTATAATATAGGCCTTATTCACACAAGTAATGGAGAACACACAAAAGCTTTGGAATATTATTTTCGGGCACTAGAACGAAACCCCTTCTTACCACAAGCTTTAAATAATATGGCCGTGATCTGTCATTACGTGCGACTATCTCCACTATAGAAAGAAAAAAAGAAAAAAAAAAAAAAAGAAAAAAATTTACTAGAAATAGGCTTTCTACATATGCATCGTCCAAAACAACGATTTTTATCAGCTGTAGCAAAAAAAGCAACTTCATAGAAGTCAAAATGTGAAGAAAAAAATATGCCTAGATACTTTTTTCTATGGATAAAGGATCTAATTGATAGAGGAAGCATCGTAAAGATCAATTAGCGAGATTTTTGGCCGATACAATAAGAACTGCTTACTTATGTCATAATATGAGACAAAAGTTAGGAATCAACTTATGTAACAGAGTCGGTCCCCTAAAGTATTGAGCAGCGGTGTAGCATCAGATCCCAAAGATAGTAAGTCTTTCTTATGAGGGAAGGTCTTTTTCAAAGATTCTATATATATTTATATATAAAACCGAGATAGTTACCTTTCAGAAAATTCTAACGATAGTAGAACAGCTACGCTTTATTCTTCTGAAGGTGGGAGAAAAGATAAAACTGATTATTAATCAAAAACAAGTTTGAAACTTATGTAATTAACCCTTTTTGGTTAACTCGAGAAAAAAAAAAAGTGGGACACCAAAAGAATTGACTACTGAGCCGTATGAGGTAGGAAACTCTCAAGTACGGTTCTAATGGAAGGAATTTGCTTGCCTATTCTGACCGAGGAGAACAGGCCATTCGGCAGGGAGATTCTGAAATTGCGGAGGCTTGGTTCGATCAAGCCGCGGAGTATTGGAAACAAGCTATAGCGCTTACTCCCGGAAATTATATTGAAGCGCAGAATTGGTTGAAAATCACAAGGCGTTTCGAATAAGATAAGAGCACTCTCTTTGTATTTATTATTTAGTATTTTTTTTTAGTATTTGTTACATTTTTCTATTTCTTATAACAAATTTGTTATAATTAATTGTTTGTTATCCCTATCAGTCAAATAAAACAGATCGTTTCTCTGGGAAGAACCAATCAAAGAATTTCATGAATTTCATTATACCACTTCTAAGATCGTCCCCCTTTTGTCTGGTATTTCATAGGAATAAACGATACAATAGGAATAAATGATACACAGATATAAACAGTAAAGAATGTATATTTTCTATATTTTTTTTTCTTTTCTGTTATTAAAACAAATAAAAGAAACCTTGAAATGCCTAAAAATAGAATAGATCCCGGAATGTCTCTTAGTAATGACCTCTCGCCTGATTTGGAATAGAGTAATAGTAATATGTTCTATGTAAAGTAAAACATAAATAAAACAGAAAGTAGTCTCCGCCAGAAACTTTTAATTAAGATAGGAATATACTAGGTTGCACAAAAAATTGTTTTTGCACTAATTCAAAGCCCAAAAAGGTCCGTTGAGCGCCTCGTGGGTATGTCATAATAGATTCGAACACTTGCCCTGGATCGACTTCCAGATCATAATTGCTCTAGTGAATAACTAAAGAAACTAGATAAATGAGAGATAGAAAAGAAAGAAACTAATTCTAAGCATCTCTCATAAGTTCACTAATTACTTTTCTTGACTATTGGCGGGTCTCTTTATATGTGTTGTCCGGAAAGAGGAGGACTCAATGATTATTCGTTCGCCGGAACCAGAAGTAAAAATTTTGGTAGATAGGGATCCCATCAAAACTTCTTTCGAGGAATGGGCCAGACCCGGTCATTTCTCAAGAACAATAGCTAAAGGACCTGATACTACCACTTGGATCTGGAACCTACATGCTGATGCTCACGATTTCGATAGCCATACCAGTGATTTGGAGGAGATTTCTCGGAAAGTATTTAGTGCTCATTTCGGCCAACTCTCCATCATCT